AATGAATTGCCTGAAAAAGGATTACCTTGATAGGGTAAAACATGTAATTTTAATAATTACATTCATTAAAATTTTTTATATACAAAATAACAATAAAAATAATTATATTTAATAGAATTAAACTATCTCCAAAAGAATCAAAATCTTTTATGCTTCATACACCAAAATATAAATAAAAAATTATAAAAAGATAAGCTAACTAAGCTTCTAGGTTCATACCCTATATATAAAGGTTATAATCCTTTTCTTTTTAATTTTAAAAAATTCATATAAAATGTTATTTTTATCAACATTATTTTTAGGAACAATAATCAGAATTTGTTCTTCATCATGATTTAGAGTTTGAATAGGACTAGAAATTAATTTATTGTCTTTTATCCCTTTGACAATAAAATTAAATAACTTATTCTCTTCTGAAGCATCGTTGAAATATTTTCTGACACAAGCACTAGCATCTAGCGTTCTTTTATTTTCCATTATTTTGTTTTCATTTTTTATTGAATGAAAGATAATATTAAATTTTAATTCAAAAATTAATATTATTTTAGCGTCATCTTTAATGATAAAGACAGGAATAGCTCCTTTTCATTTTTGATTTCCAATTGTTATGGAAGGGTTAAACTGAATTAATAACATTATTTTAATAACCTGACAAAAAATTGCGCCTGTAATTTTACTTTCTTTTTGTTTAAATAATTTATTTTTTTACTTTGCGATTATTATATCCGTAATTTTTGGATCTTTTGGCGGTTTAAATCAAACGTCATTACGTAAATTAATAGCTTTTTCATCTATTAATCATTTAGGGTGAATGGTAGCAGGAATTTTAAATAATCAAAATATTTGAAAAGTATATTTTATTTTTTACTGTTTTCTATCAATTTCAATTATTTTTTTATTTAATAGATTAAAAATTTTTAATCTAAATCAAATTTTTTCTTCTTTTAATTTTAAATTTTTAATAAAAACAATTATTTTTATTCCATTATTATCATTAGGGGGTCTCCCCCCATTTTTAGGATTCTTCCCAAAATGAATAATTATTGATCTTTTAATAAATCTAAATATATTTTTTTTATTAATAATTATAATTAATTTTACTTTAATTACCTTGTATTTTTACCTACGAATTTCATATTCAGCCTTTTTACTAAATCATAATGAAATAAATTGAAATTTTACATATTACTTTAGCAACAAAAAAAAATTAATTTTTTCTTTTTTATTATTTATTTCAATTTTCGGTTTATTATTTATTAATTTATTTTTTATTTTTATTTAAAACTTTAAGTTAAAAAAACTAATAGCCTTCAAAGTTATAAATAAAAGACATAACTTTTAAGTTTTATAAACTTTAATAAAATTATATTTTATTCCTTTAGAATTGCAGTCTAATATCATATTATTGACTATAAAGTTTGTTGATTAAAAAGGAATTTATCCTTATATATAGATTTACAATCTATTACTTTTATCAGCCATTTAATCTTAAAAAATTGCAACAATGATTATTTTCTACAAATCATAAAGACATTGGTACATTATACATTATTTTTGGTGCATGATCTGGTATAGTAGGGACATCTCTAAGAATGCTTATTCGAGCAGAATTAGGACGACCTGGAACTTTTATTGGTGACGACCAAATTTATAATGTTGTTGTTACTGCCCACGCATTTATTATAATTTTTTTCATAGTTATGCCAATTTTAATTGGTGGATTCGGAAATTGACTTGTACCTCTTATATTAGGAGCTCCAGATATAGCTTTCCCACGAATAAATAATATAAGTTTTTGATTACTTCCTCCTTCATTAACTCTCCTTCTTTCAAGTTCATTTGTAGAAAATGGAGCAGGAACAGGGTGAACTGTTTATCCTCCCTTATCCGCAGCTATTGCACACAGAGGAGCTTCGGTAGACCTGGCTATTTTTTCTCTTCATTTAGCAGGAGTATCATCAATTCTAGGGTCAGTAAATTTTATTACTACAGTAATTAATATACGAGCAAATGGAATTACTTTAGATCGAATACCTTTATTTGTATGATCTGTTGTCATTACTACTGTTCTTCTTTTACTGTCTCTTCCAGTTTTAGCAGGAGCAATTACAATATTATTAACAGATCGAAATTTAAATACATCTTTTTTTGACCCAGCTGGAGGAGGGGACCCAATTCTTTATCAACACTTATTCTGATTCTTTGGGCACCCAGAAGTTTATATTTTAATTCTCCCCGGGTTTGGAATAATTTCTCATATTATTAGTCAAGAAAGAGGGAAAAAGGAAACTTTTGGAACTTTAGGAATAATTTACGCCATACTTGCAATTGGTTTATTAGGTTTTATTGTTTGAGCTCACCATATATTTACAGTTGGAATAGACGTAGATACTCGGGCATATTTCACTTCAGCCACAATAATTATTGCTGTACCAACAGGAATTAAAATTTTTAGTTGAATAGCAACTCTTCATGGAACACAGATTAATTATTCTCCTTCTATTTTATGAGCCTTAGGGTTTGTATTCTTATTTACAGTAGGTGGGATTACAGGAGTAATTCTTGCTAATTCTTCTATTGATGTTATTTTACATGATACTTATTATGTAGTTGCTCATTTCCATTATGTTCTTTCTATAGGAGCAGTGTTTGCCATTATAGCAGGATTTGTTCACTGATACCCGCTATTTACTGGTCTTACTTTAAATGAAAATTGACTAAAGTCTCAATTTGCTATAATATTTTTTGGGGTAAATTTAACATTCTTCCCTCAACATTTCTTAGGGCTTTCTGGTATGCCTCGTCGGTATTCGGACTATCCCGACGCTTATACAGCATGAAATATCATCTCTACAATTGGGTCAACAATTTCAATAATTGGAACATTATTTTTCGTATTTATTATCTGAGAAAGTTTTGTTACACACCGAAATCAAATTTATCCAATACAATTTTGTTCTTCTATTGAATGATACCAAAATCTTCCACCAATGGAACATTCATATAACGAATTACCTCTATTAACAAATTAATTTTTATTAATTTAAAATTCTAATATGGCAGAATAGTGCAATGAATTTAAGCTTCATATATAAAGTTTATTACTTTTGTTAGAATAAAATGTCAACATGAGCAAATCTAGGTTTACAAGATAGTAATTCACCAATTATAGAACAATTAAATTTTTTTCATGATCATGCCCTTTTAATTATTATTTTAGTTACTTTGTCTGTAGGTTACTTAATAGGAACTTTATTTTTTAATAAATTAAATAATCGGTACCTTCTTCACGGACAAACAATCGAAGTAATTTGAACTATTTTACCTGCTATTATTTTATTATTTATTGCCTTTCCTTCATTACGAATTTTATATTTATTAGATGAGGTTAATAATCCCTCAATCTCTTTAAAAACAATCGGTCATCAATGATACTGAAGTTATGAATATTCAGATTTTTCTGGAATTGAATTTGACTCTTACATAATTCCCCAAAATGAAATATCATTAGACACATTTCGTCTTTTAGACGTTGATAATCGAGTTATTTTACCTATTAACAATCAAATTCGAATTCTAGTCTCAGCTACAGATGTTCTTCATTCTTGAGCAATTCCTTCATTAGGGGTAAAAATTGATGCTTCTCCCGGACGTTTAAATCAAACTAATTTTTTCATTAACCGACCTGGTTTATTTTTTGGACAATGTTCAGAAATTTGCGGGGCAAATCACAGTTTTATACCTATTGTAATTGAAAGTATTCCAACAAATCATTTTATTAAATGAATTTCTAATATAATTTAAATCTTTATTTCATTAGATGACTGAAAAGCAAGTAATGGTCTCTTAAACCAAAATATAGTAAACTAGTAATTACTTCTAATGACCAATAAAAAATTAGTTAAACCCAATAACATTAGTATGTCAAACTGAAATTATCTAATTATATAGATATTTTTTTTGATCCCTCAAATATCCCCTATACTTTGAACAATTTTATTTATTATATTTACTTTATTATTTCTATTCTTTAATGTCTTAAATTATTTTAATTTTAATCCTATCTTTAAAAATTCAGAAACAAATAATAATAAGACAACAAAAAATAATAACTTTTTAACTTGAAAATGATAATAAATTTATTTTCTATTTTTGACCCTTCAACAAATATTTTCAACTTATCATTAAATTGACTAAGCTCATTCTTAGGTATCTTATTTTTCCCTATAATATTCTGATTTCTCCCCTCACGAATAAACATCTTTTGAAATAAAATTTTTATTACACTTCATAAGGAGTTTAAGACATTATTAGGAATTCATAGTTACAGCGGAACAACTTTTATGTTTATTTCTCTTTTTACGTTTATTTTATTCAATAATTTTTTAGGCCTATTTCCGTATATTTTTACTAGTACAAGCCACATAACATTAACTTTATCACTTGCCCTCCCTCTATGATTAAGTTTTATATTTTTCGGATGAATTAACAATACAAAACATATATTTGCTCATTTAGTGCCTCAAGGAACACCCCCTGTTTTAATGCCATTTATAGTTTTAATTGAAACAATTAGAAATATTATTCGACCTGGAACTTTAGCTGTTCGACTATCCGCAAATATAATTGCAGGCCATCTTCTATTAACTCTTTTAGGTAATACAGGAAACTCATTATCAATATTTATGGTGTCACTACTTGTAATTGCCCAACTTCTTCTTTTAACATTAGAAACAGCTGTAGCAGTAATTCAATCTTATGTTTTTACAATTTTAAGAACATTATACTCAAGAGAAGTTATTTAATAATAAATAGCTAAAATAAAACCCTTATTTTTTTTAAAAATGATAGCACACGCAAATCACCCATTCCATTTAGTTAATTATAGCCCATGACCATTAACAGGGTCTATTGGAGCTTTAACATTAACTGCCGGACTAACTAAATGATTTCATCAATACGATATAAGTTTATTTTTATTAGGAGTTTTAATTACTATTCTAACTATAATTCAATGATGACGAGATATTTCTCGAGAAGGAACATTTCAAGGGTTACATACATACCCCGTTACTCTTGGATTACGATGAGGAATAATTTTATTTATTATTTCTGAAGTATTCTTTTTTGTTAGATTCTTTTGAGCTTTTTTTCATAGAAGTTTATCTCCGACTATTGAATTAGGAAAAATTTGACCTCCAATAGGAATTTATGCCTTTAATCCATTTCAAGTTCCACTTTTAAATACTGCCATTTTACTATCCTCAGGAGTTACAGTTACTTGAGCCCACCATAGTCTAATGGAAGGAAACCATTCTCAAACAACTCAAGGATTATTCTTCACAATTTTATTAGGAATTTATTTTTCTGCCTTACAAGCATATGAATATATTGAAGCCCCTTTTACAATTGCTGACGCAGTTTATGGATCAACTTTTTTCATAGCAACAGGGTTCCATGGCCTTCATGTATTAATTGGAACAACATTTTTAGCTGTTTGTTTAATACGTCACTTACAAAACCATTTTTCTAAAAACCATCATTTTGGTTTTGAAGCTGCAGCGTGATATTGACATTTTGTTGATGTTGTTTGACTTTTCTTATATATTTCAATTTACTGATGAGGTGGATAAAGCCTTTTTAAAATAAATTTATATAGTATAAATAGTATACATGACTTCCAATCATGAGGTTTAAATATTTTTAATATAAATAATTTTAAATTTATTAATTATAGCTTGAGTAATTTTTATTATTGCATTTATTGTTATAGCTCTGTCAACGATCTTGGGAAAGAAAAAAATTTCTGACCGAGAAAAACTCTCCCCATTTGAATGCGGGTTTAATCCAATAAATTCATCCCGCCTTCCTTTTTCAATTCGATTTTTTCTCATTGCAATCATTTTTTTAATTTTTGATGTAGAAATTGCACTAATCCTCCCAATAATTTTAACATTAAAATCTTCAAATTTATTAATTTGAACATACACAAATTTTATTTTTATTTTAATTTTAATTATTGGTCTTTTCCATGAATGAAACCAGGGATCACTTAATTGAACTTTTTAACTTTTTAAAAAGGATGTAGTTAATTATAACATTTGATTTGCATTCAAAAAGTATTGAAACTTTCAATCTTCCTTATAAAAAATTATATAAAATAAGAAGCAAAATTTGCATTTAGTTTCGACCTAATCTTTGGTATAATAAAAAATACCCTTATTTTTATATTAATTGAAACCAAAAAGAGGTATATCACTGTTAATGATAAAATTGAATATTTTTAAAAATTCCAATTAAAGAAATATGTAGTTCAAGAGAAAGCTGCTAACTTTTTTCTTTAATGGTTTAATTCCATTTATATTTCTATAAAAATTTTATATAGTTTAATAAAAACATTATATTTTCATTATAAAAACAAAGATTAAAATTCTTTTATAAAATTATTTAAGAATTAAATTAATTTCCCTGGCTGCTTCAAAACCATACTCTAAATATAAGCTACTTAAATTTTAAAAAAGCTTTTTTAAATTATGATTACTAAAATTATTAAAAAAATTATTCAAAACACAAATAATGTCAAATGAACCTTTAAGTTATTAAATTGAATAAATTGAACAATTGAAGAAACCTTTATAAAAATTTTAAATGTTTGCTGAATTCCAAAAAATTCTAATCACCCCTGATCTAAATTTTTAAATAACTTAAAACTAAATCGTAGAGGATAATAAGTTGTTCCAACAGTTGACAGAAGGGGTATAAATCACATCGATCTAGAAAAAAAACTAAATAAATAATAGTTTAATGATTTATTAAAAGAAAAAAAATTAATATTTGAAATTAAATACCCGGAAACTCCCCCTGCAATACAAATAATTAAAGTTAATAGCTTTAATAATAAAGGTAAACAGATTATTGGAGAGTAGGGAAAAATTATTCAATTTAATATTGACCCCCCAGAAATAGCAAAAATTAATAAACCAAACATTCTTTTAAATATTACAAAGCTTTTATCATTTAAAATATTTATTGGACTTTGATTCATTGTTATAATGAAAGAATAATAAAATAAACGAAAAGAATAACTTACTGTAAGCCCTGTTGAAAAGAAAAATAAAAAGACAGAAAATAAATTTAATTCCGAAATTAAAACTATTTCTAAAATTATGTCCTTAGAATAAAATCCTGCTAAAAAAGGAAACCCACAAAGAGCTAAATTAGCTACGTTTAAACAAGAAATTGTTAAAGGCATATAAATAGTTAAACTCCCCATATCTCGGATATCTTGAGAATTTTTTATATTATGAATAATTGCTCCGGCACATATAAATAATAATGCCTTAAATAAAGCATGAGTTAAAAGATGGAAAAAAGCTAATTTATAAAATCCTATGGCTAAAATTCTCATTATTAACCCTAATTGGCTTAAAGTAGACAAAGCAATAATTTTTTTTAAGTCAAATTCAAAATTAGCTCCTAACCCCGCTATAAATATAGTTAACCCTGAAATTAAAAGTAAAAATTTTCCTAAATTAGTTTCTATAAATAAACTATTAAAACGAATTAATAGATAAACCCCGGCTGTAACCAATGTTGAAGAATGAACTAGAGCTGAAACAGGTGTAGGCGCTGCTATAGCCGCAGGCAACCAAGATGAAAAAGGAATCTGAGCTCTTTTTGTTATAGCTGCTAAAATTGCTATTATACAAACTACAGTTATTTGAAAATCTCCCTTTATAAATTCAATATAAAATAAAAAATTTCATCTCCCATAATTTAATATTCATGCAATCGATATTAATAAGGCTACATCTCCTAACCGATTAGACAGCGCTGTTAATATCCCAGCATTATAAGATTTTACATTTTGATAATAAATAACTAATAAATACGAAACAAGACCTAAACCGTCTCATCCCAATAAAATACTAATTAAATTTGGTCTTAAAATTATTATTATTATAGAAAAAACAAATAATAAGACTAAAATAATAAAACGATTAATAAATAAATCTCCTCTCATATAGTCTTTTCTATAGTAAATAACTAATGAAGAAATAAACAAAACAAAAGACATAAATAAAAGACTAATTCAATCAAAAATAAGTACTATAACTATTATTGTTCTATTAATTCTAAAAATTTCTCATTCAAAAAAATAAACTAAATCATAAATTAAAAAATTTAGACCTGTAAAAAATAAAGTTATGCTTAACGAAAATAAAAAAACAAAAGAAATAAAACAAATAGAAATAAATTCCACGATTTAAAACAAAATTATTTTGTATCTTTGACACCACAAATCAAAATTTTTATTAAACTATTTAAATTAAATCTATAAAAAGAAAACCATTAACTCTCTTTTTAAAAATAGTAAATTTACAGGTAATCAATGCAATAAAAGAACCAAATATTCCCGATTTACAGCAAAAGAAAAACTAAAATTACCATTATTAAACTTCCCATGTTGACTAAAAGAATAAAGATATAAAGTGTAAGCTGCTCTAAAAAAAGAAACTAATATCAATAAAATTATTGAAATTTGAGATCAACCCAAAACTCTATTTAAAAGACCAATTTCTCCTATTAAATTTAAAGAAGGAGGGGCAGCTATATTTCTTGAACATAATAAAAACCATCATATAGCAACTCTAGGTATAAAATTTAATATTCCCTTATTAATTAAAAGACTTCGACTCCCCAGTCGCTCATACGTTAGATTTACTAAATAAAATAAACCCGAGGAACAAAGCCCATGAGCAATTATTAAAGAATAAGAAAACCCCCAACCCCAGCTTAATAATACTATTAAACCACCAATAACTAAACTTATATGAGCAACTGAAGAATAAGCAACTAAAGATTTTAAATCAATTTGACGAAGACAAATTAATCTAACTAAAAATCCCCCTACTAAACTTAGTACAATTCAAAAAATATTTAATTTTAAAGAAATATTAATAATAATTGAAAAGACACGGATTAGGCCGTATCCCCCTAATTTCAATAAAACCCCTGCTAAAATTATTGATCCAGAAACAGGGGCTTCAACGTGGGCCTTTGGTAATCATAAATGAACTAAAAATATAGGCATTTTAACTAAAAAAGCAAAAACTAAAAATAAATATAATAAAAAATTATCAATATTAAACTCCTTTAAAAACAAAAAATTTAATGAATAAAAATTATTTATAATATAAAATAAAGCCATTAATAAAGGTAAAGACGCAAAAAGAGTGTAAAATAATAAATAAAGACCTGCCTGTAGCCGCTCTGGCTGATACCCCCACCCTAAAATTAAAAATAAAGTAGGAATAAGACTTCTTTCAAAAAAAACGTAAAATAAAAATAAATTTATACATCTAAAAGTCAATAATAGTATAAATAAAAGAAAAATAATATTAAATAAAAAATAATTAAAATTTAATTTAGAAAAATAGACCCCTCTTCTAGATATTACTATCAATGCACAAATTCAAAAACTTAAAAGAATTAAACCAAAAGATAAAACATCTATACCAAAAATCATAACAGAATTGAACAATCTTAAATTAAAACTTATAAAAAGACATATAAAAAAACAAAAAAAAATTATATTTTGAACCATTCAAAATATATTCTTTATAAAACAGATAGGTGTTATAAATAGTAAGAAAAAAAAAATTTTTAACATTGAAGAAAAGAAAAATTTAAAAAATAATCATTTCCGTGAGAACGAATTATTGAAACTAAAATTGAAAGTCCTAAAACCCCTTCACAAACAGAAAAAACTAAAAAATATATACTAAAATATTGTTCAAAATTAAAAAAATTTAAATAAAAAAATAAAAAAATAAACAAACTTAAAACAATAAATTCTAATCTTAATAATATATTTAATAAATGTTTGTAAGAAAAAATAAAAGAAAAAACTCCTATAAAAAAAATAAATAAAAATAAATAAATTAAAGTTGTTAACATTAAAATTTAAATAGTTTAACAAAAACATTGGTCTTGTAAACCAAAAATAAGAAATCTTTCTTTTTAAATATCAGAAAAGAATAAAAATAACTCTTCTTTAATTCCCAAAATTAATATTTTTTATAAACTATTTTCTGATTCTGAAATTATACAAAATTTAATATTTTTCTTCTTTATTATTTCATCATTCTCTTTTTCCTTAATAAATCATCCCTTATCAATAGGGATTTTATTAATAATTCAAACTATTTGCATTGCCCTATTTACAGGCTTATTAACAAAATCTTTTTGATTTTCATATTCTTTATTTTTAATTTTTTTAGGAGGAATATTAATTTTATTTATGTATATAACATCAATTGCTTCAAATGAAATATTTAAATTTTCTATTAACTTTAAAATTCTTACTTCTTTCTGTTTATTTTTATTTTTTTTATTTATTTTTATTATTTTTTTTGATTTTAAAATACTTTTTTTCAATAAAATTTTCAATATTGATAATTTAAGATTAATAGAAATAAAAAATTTATTCATAGAAAATAACTTAACCTTAAATAAACTATATAACTTCCCTATAAATATTATTACAATTTTGTTAATTAATTATTTATTTTTAACACTAATTGCAACTGTAAAAATTACTAATATTTTTGAAGGGCCTCTTCGGCCTAAAAATTAAATTAAACAAAATGAATAAACCTATTCGAAAAACACACCCTTTATTTAAAATTATAAATAATGCTTTAGTTGATTTACCGGCTCCTTCAAATATTTCAAGTTGATGAAATTTCGGTTCTTTATTAGGGCTATGTTTAATTATCCAAATTGCCACAGGAATCTTTTTATCTATACACTATACTGCAGACACAACAATAGCTTTTAGTTCAGTTAATCATATTTGTCGAGATGTAAATTACGGATGAATTTTACGAACTCTACATGCAAATGGTGCTTCTTTTTTCTTTATTTGCATTTATCTTCATGTGGGACGAGGAATTTATTACGGTTCTTACAAATATCTTTATACCTGAACTGTCGGAGTAGTTTTATTTTTCTTAACTATGGGAACAGCATTCATAGGATATGTTTTACCTTGAGGACAAATATCTTTCTGAGGAGCAACTGTTATTACAAATTTATTATCTGCCATCCCTTACATAGGAACAGACTTAGTTCAATGACTTTGAGGGGGATTTGCTGTAGACAATGCAACTTTAACTCGATTTTTCTCTTTCCATTTTTTATTTCCTTTTATTATTGCAGCCTTTACTATAATTCACCTTCTTTTCTTACATCAAACAGGCTCAAACAACCCTTTAGGTATTAATAGAAACTCAGATAAAATCCCATTCCACCCATATTTTTCTTACAAGGACATTTTTGGATTTGTAATAATATTAATATTTTTAACATTTTTAACTTTAATTGCTCCTTATATACTAGGAGACCCGGATAATTTTATCCCTGCCAACCCTCTTGTTACCCCTCCTCATATTCAACCAGAATGATATTTTTTATTTGCTTATGCAATTTTACGGTCTATTCCAAATAAATTAGGAGGAGTAATTGCATTAGTGATATCTATTGCTATTTTATTCATTTTACCATTTACAAATAAATTTAATTTTCAAAGTACACAATTTTATCCAATTAATCAAATTTTATTTTGAATCATAACAGTAACAGTAGTTCTATTAACTTGAATTGGAGCTCGACCAGTAGAAGATCCATATATTTTAACAGGACAACTATTGACAGTAACTTATTTTCTTTATTTTATTATTAACCCATTAATCGGAATTTGATGAGAAAATTTATTCAAATAATAAAAATTTAAAATAATTTTTAAAATAAAAAAAGTTAATGAGCTTGAATAAGCATATGTTTTGAAAACATAATATAGAAATTCAAATTTTCTATTAACTTTAAAATTTATACTAATTTTAATTATTAAAAAATAAAAATAAATAACCCAACAAATAAAAATAAAAAATATAAAACGCTAGGTAAATAACTTTTTCAGGCCATGTTTATTAACTTATCATAACGATAACGAGGCAAAGCCCCTCGAACCCAAATAAATAAAAAAGCAATAAAGTTTAATTTTAAAAAAAAGAAAAAAGAATAAACCTGAGACCCTAAAAATAATATAGAAAATAATATACTTATAAATAAAATTCTAGCATATTCAGCCAAAAAAATTAAAGCAAATCCTCCGGCCCCATATTCAACATTAAACCCTGAAACTAATTCAGACTCTCCTTCTGCAAAATCAAAAGGAGTTCGATTTGTCTCGGCTAAACTAGAAATTATCCACATTATACCAATTGGAAAAAATAAAATTAAAAACCATAAATTTTTTTGGTAAAGTTCAAAATAAATTAAATTAAATCTACCAATTAAAAATAAAACAGATAATAATATTAAAACCAATGCTACTTCATAAGAAATTGTTTGGGCAATAGACCGTAAAGACCCTAATAAAGCATAAGCAGAATTAGAAGACCATCCGGCCAATATAACCATATAAACACCAAAACTTATACAACAAAAAAAGAATAAAACACCTAAATTAAATGAATATAATTTTACCAAAAAAGGAATACATAATCAAATAAATAAAGATAAAAATAAAGAAAAAACAGGAGAAAAATAATAAATAATTCTATTAGACAAAAAAGGCAAGATTTGTTCTTTTGTAAATAACTTAATTGCATCACAAAATGGTTGCAAAATTCCAAAATATCCAATTTTATTTGGACCTTTTCGAATTTGAACATAGCCTAAAACCTTTCGTTCTAATAATGTTAAAAAAGCAACTCTTACCATTACACAAATAATTAACAATAATCTACTAACAAAGGGCATAAATAAATCTAAATTAAAAATCAATACTATTTATAGAGTTTTTAACCTATATACATAAATTCTAAATTTATTGCACTTATCTGCCAAAATAGTTTTAAATAATTTTTAAATTTTTAAATTAAAATTTTTTATTAAATTAATTTTATTCATTTTATAAAAATAAAATTTTTATATTTGGTCCTTTCGTACTAAAATATAATATTTAAATAAAGATAGAAACCAACCTGGCTTAAACCGGTTTGAACTCAGATCATGTAAGAATAAATAGTCGAACAGACTAAAAATTTAAACTTCTACACCTAAAATTATATCTTAATCCAACATCGAGGTCGCAAACTCTTTTATCGATTTGAACTCTCCAAAAAAATTACGCTGTTATCCCTAAAGTAACTTAATTTTTAAATCCAAAATTTCAGGATCTTTATATTAACTATAATTAAAAAAATATAAAAAGAGTTAAATAAATCTTTAAATCACCCCAATTAAATAACTAACAAATAAAATTTATAATATTCTAATAAAATTATATAAGCTATTATTATAAAGCTTTATAGGGTCTTATCGTCTTTTATCTTTATTTTAGTTTTTTTACTAAAACAATAAATTCATTTATTTTTAAAATAATAAAGCTTATTTTTTATTAAACCTTTCATTCCAGTCTTCAATTAAAAAACTAATGATTATGCTACCTTTGCACGGTCAAATTACCGCGGCTCTTTAAAATTTTTCAGTGTGCAGGCCTTATTTTTTAAAATTTATAAAAAACAATGTTTTTGTTAAACAGTTAAAAATAATTTTGCCTAGTTCATAATTTTAAAATAACTTTTTAATTATTTTTTAAAAAAAAACTTAAAATTACTAATTTAATTATTATTAAATTATTTTTTAAATTAAAATAATCATTTAAATAAAAAATTAAAATTTATTAAATAATAAATATTAAAAAAATAAAAATTAATTAAAACAAATTAATTAAAAATATCTATTTTTAAGATTATTTTCTTTTTATTTTTAAATTATTTATTTATAAAATTTTATTTTAAAGCTCAACCCCTAAAATATTAAAATTACAAAGTTATAAAAATTTATAATTATTTTTATAATAAATTGTAATTTCTAAATTAAATTTATTTCTTTAAAAATTATATAACTTTAAAAACGATTAACGTCTCATTTCAATAAATTTTTAATTAATATTTTTTAAATAATAAAAATCAAAAATTTATAAATCTTTTAAATTATAAATAATTTTTTATTAAAAATTGTATATTTAATTAATCCTGATACACAAGGAACAAAAAATAAATTTTTCTTTACAAAAAATTATTTTTCAAATTATTTCAACTTTCTTTTTCAATACTTTTCACTATAAATATAAAATTATTTTTTCAATTATTTTTACTAAAACTTTTAAAAATATTTTTATTAAAAAAAAATAAAAATTTTACACAAACTTTAAATATTAAATCTCTATTTTTCAATTTAAAATGATTTGCACATCTTTCTTTTTAATGTAAATAAAATGCTTTACTATTTAAGCTTTAAATTGTATTTCTAGATACACTTTCCAGTATATCTACTATGTTACGACTTATCTCATTTAAATGTTTAATAACGAGAGCGACGGGCGATATGTGCATATTTTAAAACTATAATCAATTTATTTTTATAAATAAATTTACTTTTAAATCCACCTTTAAACTTCTTTTTCAAAAAATTATCCATTATAAATAATATTTATTGTAACTCATTTCTACTTTTTCATAAACTACACCTTGATTTGACATCTTTTTTAATTTAAAATCCTGAAAATTTTTATTTCTATTAAAATATTCTTATGACAACGATATATAAACTGAAAACAAAAAAAAGTAAAATATTCGTGGATTATCAATTACAGAACAAGTTCCTCTAAACAGAATAAAATACCGCCAAATTTTTTAAGTTTTAAAAAATTAATTAATACTACCTAAATGTTTTTTATTAACAATTCAAATAATAGGGTATCTAATCCTAGTTTAAAAATTAAATTTTCTAAGCTTCAAAAATTTCTCAAATTAAAAATTTTAAATAAAATTTAAATTTCACTTAAAAATTTATTTTTCTTTTTTATTTAATTTCTTTTAACTTTCATTAAAAAAATTTAATTATAATATTTGTGTAACCGCGACTGCTGGCACAAATTTAATCATTATTTTAAAATAATAACTACAATTTAACATAAATTAAATTAATAATATTAATTACTACTATTAATAAATATAAAATTTTAACTTAATTTTTATTTAAAAAATTTTTATTATCCAAAAAATTTTATATGTAAAATTTTATTTTATTAAATTAATTAACATAAATAAAATTATTTTTTAATTTTTTACATTAACCTTAATGCATATATTTTTAAATATTTAAGTTTAATTTATCAAATTAGTTTTTATTATTTGTAATAAAAAAATTAATTATTTATTTTTTTTAGTAAAATTTTGAACAAACAAAATAAATTTACAAAATTTTTTATCCCTTTTTTAAATAAACCTTTTTAATAAAAGTGCGTAAATTTTTTATTTTTTTTTTTTTTATATAAATTATTATATATATATATATATTACATAAAATTTATATAAAAATAATTGTTTATTCATTTTATTATTAATATTAAATTTTTATTATTTTCTAAAAAACTCTCCAATATTAAATTCTTATTGTACTTAGTACTTTGATTCTTATTATTAATGTTAATTAATATAAATAAATTTTATTATTTATATATATATATATTAATATATAAAAATTTATATTACTTTGAAAAAAAATTATAATAAAATTTCTTTTAATTTTTCAAATCCTGTGCCATTGTTTTTAAATTTTATATAAAAAATAAAAAAAAAATAA